AGTAGCATGGGGCACGTGGAATCCCGTGTGAATCTGCGAGGACCACCTCGTAAGGCTAAATACTACTGAATAACCGATAGCGAAGCAGTACCGTGAGGGAAAGGTGAAAAGAACCCCGGGAGGGGAGTGAAAGAGAACATGAAACCGTAAGCCTACAAGCAGTAGAAGGACGACTTAAAACGTTTGCCTGCGTGCCTGTTGAAGAATGAGCCGGCGACTTGTAATTAATGGCGTGGTTAAGATAAAAAATATTGAAGCCATAGTGAAAGCGAGTCTAAATAGGGCGTTTGTCATTAATTGCGGACCCGAACCCGGATGATCTAACCATGGCCAGGATGAAGCTTAGGTAATACTAAGTGGAGGTCCGAACTGACTGATGTTGAAAAATCAGCAGATGAGCTGTGGTTAGGGGTGAAATGCCAATCGAATTCGGAGCTAGCTGGTTCTCCCCGAAATGTGTTTAGGCGCAGCGGTTAATGTTATAACTTAGGGGTAAAGCACTGTCTCGGTGCGGGCTGGTAATTCGGTACCAAATCGATGCAAACTCTGAATACTAAGTGAAGAGTTAACCAGTAAGACTGTGGGGGATAAGCTCCATTGTCAAGAGGGAAACAGCCCAGATCACCAGCTAAGGCCCCCAAATAATTGCTAAGTGGTAAAGGAAGTGGGAAGACTTAAACAACCAGTAGGTTCGCTTAGAAGCAGCAATCCTTTAAAGAGTGCGTAATAGCTCACTGGTCGAGTAATCCTGCGCCGAAAATGAATGGGACTAAGCAATTTGCCGAAGCTGTGAGATAAAAGTAAAATTCTATCGGTAGGGGAGCGTTCTGCCTTAGATCGAAGCGTTAGCGAAAGCGGGCGTGGACAAAGCAGAAGTGAGAATGTCGGCTTGAGTAGCGAAAATATGGGTGAGAATCCCATGCCCTGAAAACCTAAGGTTTCCTCCGGAAGGCTCGTCCACGGGGGGTTAGTCAGGACCTAAGGCGAGGCTGAAAAGCGTAGTCGATGGATAATAGGCGAATATTCCTATACTATTTTTTACTGGCAACGAGGGACGAAGACAGCTAGACTAGCCGAATTATGGTTCTTGGTTTAAACGTACGAGACGTTGAGAGGTAGAGAAAATACTTTGAGTTAAGGCGTGAATGCGGAATACTGTGCGCAGTATTGAAGTAGTTAATGTTATGCTTCCAAGAAAAGCTTGCACTGTCATAAGTAAAAAATACCTGTACCTTAAACCGACACAGGTAGGTAGGTAGAGTATACCAAAGGGCGCGAGATAACTCTCTCTAAGGAACTCGGCAAAATAACTCCGTAACTTCGGGAGAAGGGGTACCTTTTAGGTTGCAATAACAAGGTCCAAGCGACTGTTTACCAAAAACACAGGTCTCCGCTAAGTTGTAAGACAATGTATGGGGGCTGACGCCTGCCCAGTGCCGGAAGGTTAAAGAAGTTGGTTAACCTTTAGGTGAAGCTAATGACTGAAGCCCCGGTGAACGGCGGCCGTAACTATAACGGTCCTAAGGTAGCGAAATTCCTTGTCGGGTAAGTTCCGACCCGCACGAAAGGCGTAACGATTTGGACACTGTCTCAGAGAGAGGCTCGGCGAAATAGACTTGTCTGTGAAGATGCGGACTACCTGCACCTGGACAGAAAGACCCTATGAAGCTTTACTGTAACTTGAAATTGGCTTTGGGTTTTATTTGCGCAGTATAGGTGGGAGGCTTTGAAGTTATTCTTGCGAGATTAATGGAGCCATCAGTGAGATACCACTCTGATAAAACTAGAATCCTAACCTTGTATCGTTAGCAGGTCAAGGAACAGTTTCAGGCGGGCAGTTTGACTGGGGCGGTCGCCTCCTAAAAGGTAACGGAGGCGTACAAAGGTTTCCTCAGATCGGTCAGAAATCGATTGGAGAGTACAAAGGCAAAAGGAAGCTTGACTGTGAGACCTACAAGTCGAACAGAGACGAAAGTCGGTCTTAGTGATCTGGCGATATTGAGTGGAAAAGTCGTCACTCAACGGATAAAAGTTACTCTAGGGATAACAGGCTGATCTCCCCCAAGAGTTCACATCGACGGGGAGGTTTGGCACCTCGATGTCGGCTCATCGCATCCTGGGGCGGTAGTACGTCCCAAGGGTTGGGCTGTTCGCCCATGAAAGCGGTACGTGAGCTGGGTTCAGAACGTCGTGAGACAGTTCGGTCCATATCCGGTGTAGGCGTCAGAGTATTGAGAGGATTCTTCTCTAGTACGAGAGGACCGAGAAGAACATACCGCTGGTGTACCAGTTATCATGCCAATGGTAAACGCTGGGTAGCTACGTGTGGAAAGGATAACCGCTGAAAGCATCTAAGTGGGAAGCCCACCTCAAGATGAGTACTCTCATTGTGAAAACAAGTAAGATCACGGCAAGATTAGCCGTTGGACTATTCTTAGGGTAGGGTAGTTCCGAGGATAGGCATTAAGTAGAAGTATAGTAATATATTAAGCTGAGATGTACTAACAGATCGAGGACTTGAATTTTTCTAGCTTTAAAAACTATTGTTTTGGTATTTAAAGAATAGTGGAACCACGTTGATCCATTTCGAACTCAATTGTGAAACATTATAACAGCGACAATACTTGGGGAGAAGTCCCTTGGGAAAATAGCTTATGCCAAGACTCAAAAACCCTTCTAACTTTTTTATTAGTTAGGAAGAATTATTTTAAATAATTATTTATTATGACAGACCCAAGAAATTTGAAAGATAATATATTACCGTAAGAGTTTTCATGAAATACGCGATTATAGAAGCGAGTGGTCGGCAATTTTGGGTAGAACCAGAGAAGTTTGTAGAGTTAAATCGCCTTCCAGTTAATAAGTCATAACTATCTTATTCATCTTAATAGATTTTCAGATAAGGTTATGACCGTTTTCTTGGTAAATACTTCTAAAAGAAGTACCATGGTTATAGAGATCATAGCTAGACGACCATTTAAAATTTCGCTGTATAGGTAAAAGCCCCACTTCGGAGGTTCGTAGTCGTTTTCATATTCATTTTCTAAATCTTCGCCAATCTTAACCTTCGTAGTTTTTTTAGTCATAGAAAAAAGAGAAATTTAATCGTTAATCGAGAGTTATAGATTTTTATAAACCCTATATATCACAAATATTATAATATATAGTATATCATATGTATGTATGTATATAAATAGAACTTTACAAAAACAATAGAAATAATTATGGAATTAGTAGCGACAGGAATTTCATTAGGTATAGACAATTCTGAATTATTAGCTTTTTTGAATCAGGGAATAAGAACGATCAAATATCTAGTTAAATCATATTATTGGATATTAACTCTTAGATTAAGTATGCAGTGGTTCCCAAATATAAATCCCTATGTACATCCTATGTATGCCTTATTATATCTTACGGATCCGTTCTTAGAAAATTTTGAAGGGCTAGTCCCTAATGTTTTAGGAATGGACATGTCTTCTATGTTAGCCTTCATATGCTTAGAATGGATAATTAGAACTCTGGATTCAATAGCATTTTATTAATATCGTATTCCCAAAAATTCTCAATATATCAATAGTTAAAGTAAAAGTAAAAAAATGTTAAAAATAAGATTGAAACGTTTTGGCCGTAAAAAGAAACCCTTTTATCGAATCGTATTAATGGACGCTTCCACCAAACGAGATGGTAAAGCAATCGAAGAATTAGGGTTTTATAATCCTTTAAATAAAATATTTTATATAAATCGAGAGCGTATAATAATGAGAATCAAAACTGGCGCTCAACCAACTCAAATTGTAAGTAATCTTCTAAAAAAGTCCAAATTTTTTGAAACTTAACCAATCACTTTTAACTAATGGCTAGAGTATCTAATCAAACAGGCATTAATTATGTATTTAAAATCATTTGGGGAAAAAATTATTTAGGTTTAGCTGTTGATAGACAGATTCCTAATAACTTAACATCTCCCATAACTAGTCTTTTTTTTTGGCCCCGAGAAAACGGATGGGAGTTATTAAGAGCTGAATTGTCAGATAAGCCTTGGATGACAAAAGAAGAACGTATTGAAATTTTGAATGGTTACACAAAAATAATAAATTACTGGTTAGAAAACGTTAAAGAAATTGAGGGTATAACTAAGTTAATACAGGATAGTAAAAAATATAAATTTAAGCTTGTGGGTAATTTATAGTCATTAAAATTAATTATTAAATTTGTCTCTAGTAATATCGATACTAAGGAAAAAATTAGAAACTATTTTAGGTTAGTAAAATGTTCAATTATCCCAAAGCAAAAATAACTAATAACAGTTTATCTCTGCTATCCCCTATTAAATTTTCTAATTTTATCCTTTACCAACTAATAATTGATATTATGTTGGATGCTTCTGAAGGTGTGGATAATATCTGTTGTGATAAAGTAACAAATAATGTAAGGATTAGTACAAAAATAATTTTTCTAGTATATATAAACTTTTATTTTAAAGAGTCATTTAGAATAAAAATGAAAAATTTAATTGTTAGAACAAAGGGAAGAAAGAATTTAATTTATTCCTCGAGTCCATTGCAAAAAAAGATACTTTTTCCAAATGATTTAAGAGAAAAAATAAGATCGCATTTCTTTAAAGATTTCAATCAAAGTAACAGACAGCTTTATTACTTTTTCAGGATTTATGCTAATGAGATAAAATTAGACAAAAAGACTTGTCTGTTTTTATTATGAATCACTAGACAAACAGTATAACTATAACTGGGGTAGGAGGATTCGAACCTACGAATGGCGGAGTCAAAGTCCGCTGCCTTACCACTTGGCTATACCCCACAATATGTTTGCCTAGAAGGTAAAAAGAAGTTTTCCGCGAGCTAGGAGGGATTCGAACCCCCGACATCGTGGTTCGTAGCCACGCGCTCTAGTCCACTGAGCTACAAGCTCCTACTCTCAACAGAATGCAACTTGATTTATAACTTCTTTTTCTTATTAAAAACAAGGTTTAATAACTTATTATTATTAGTATAGATCAACCAACTTAAAAACCTCACAATTTTAAAGTTTTTATAAAATTAAATAAACTTTTATTACTAAAAAATATGGCACGCTATAGAGGACCAAGATTAAAAATTGTACGGAGACTTGGAGAATTACCTGGATTGACGAGAAAAGTAATTTCAACAAAGACAGAGCGACAAAGTCAAGATAAAAACACTGGGCTGCAGAAAAAAAATCAGAAAGGTTCGACTTTTAAGATTCGATTATGTGAGAAACAAAAGTTGCGTTACAATTATGGTATAGCTGAATCTCAATTACGCAAATATGTAATCGAAGCAAGAAGAAGAAAAGGGCTAACTGGTTTTTTATTATTGCAACTTTTGGAAATGCGGGTTGACAATATTATTTATCGTCTAGGATTAGTTCCAACTATTCCTGCTGCTAGACAATTTATCACTCATGGACATGTACTTATCAATAAAAGAAGAGTAAATATTCCGAGTTTCCAATGTCAGCCTAACGATTTTATTACTTTCTCAACAAGACCTGAAATCATTCAATTATTAAAATCTAATTTGGATCAATCGAATTCAACTGCTGAAACTTTTGAAAATAAAGAGATTTCGAATCAACATTTAGAATTTGATCCAAAATCACTTACAGTAAAAATTAAAGATTTAGTGAATCGTAATGACGTAAGCCTTCAAATAAATGATATGTTGGTGATTGAATATTATTCAAGACTTGCTTAATAGATTTTTGGATGATATCGTTTGATTAATTTGAAACTTTAATGTCATCCAGAAATCAAATGCGCTTGTTAAATTATTACCATAACGTATCTAAAGCGTATCTAATATTAGCAATCCTTAACAACAGGATTTTTTTGTAGTTCGTCTCCGAAATTTTCCATAGAAATAATTTCTTTATTCTCATCCGTTCTATCCCGTATTCGTCCTTCAGGTGTTGTTAAAAGAGTTGAAGTTAAATACATTTCTGTATTTGGTTTGGCAGGTTCCACCATTGGATAACAATTTTCATCTTCTATTACGTTACATTCAACTAGAATAGGTCCCTCATGGTATAGAGCCTCTGTTACAATTTGCGATAATTCTACTCGATTTTCAACATACAGACTTTTAATACCATAAGCCTTTGCTAAGATGTTTAATCTAGGTGCTCCCGCCACCATATTGGAATGAGAATAACGATTTCCATAAAAAGTTTCTTGCCACTGTCGAACCATTCCTTGCCAATGATTATTAATGATAATAATCTTAATAGGAAGGTTATACTGAGAAATTGTTCCTAATTCTTGTAAATTCATTTGAAAACTAGAATCGCCGGTTATGCAAATAACTTCTTTTTCCGGAGACGCTATCGAGGCTCCAATAGCTGCTGGCAACCCAAACCCCATTGTTCCAAGACCAGCACTAGATAACCAATTTCGAGGTTTACATTTGATATACTGAGCTGCCCACATTTGATGCTGTCCTACATCAGTAGTAATTATTGCATCTGGACTCTTCTTCGTAATTTTTGTAATAACTTCTTGGGGTAACAGACTTTCATCAGTCCCAATAGAAATTAATGGGAATTTTTTCTTCCACTCAGCAATTTCTTGTTGCCAAAGAAATGATGTCTCTGAGTAACGTTTTTCTCGTAAGTCAAGATATTCTTTACGATCAGACAACATCAAAAACTCTCTTAAAATTTCTCGTACATCACCTACAATTCCAACTCCAATAGGTTTATTCTTTGAAACCTCTGCATTATCAATCTCAATATGAACAATAAAAGCGCGACAAGCAAACTCGTCAAGTTTCCCTGTAACCCGATCATCAAATCTGGCTCCAATAGCTAATAAAAAATCACAATGATTCACTGCGAAATTGGCATATGCTGTACCATGCATACCTAACATACCTAAGTATAATGGACTATAGTGATTAAAGGCTCCTTTTCCCATTAATGTTGTTGTAACAGGAATTCCAAAGCGTTGCGCTAATGTTGCTAATTCAAAATAGGCATTTGCATTAATAACACCACCACCGACATAAAGTAATGGTTTTTCGCTCTTTCTTAGCTGATCCAAAACGTCTCGTATTATATCACGATTGCCGACAATGTTATAGCGCCAACCTAAAACTTTATTAACAGTTCTTTGATCGCATGGGACATATTTCTCTATTTTTTCTAAACCTATATTTTTTGGTATATCGATTAAAACAGGACCAGGTCTTCCATTCTGTGCAATATATATGGCTTCTGTTATGATTTGAGGTAATAATCTCGGATCTAAGACAACATATGAATGCTTAACTAACGATAAAGTAATTCCATACATATCGATCTCTTGAAAAGCATCGGTTCCTAAATAAGCACTTCCTACTTGTCCAGTAATAGCTATTAATGGTATAGAATCTAGTTGAGCTGTTGCAATCCCAGTAACTAAATTTGTTGCCCCTGGTCCTGACGTTGCAAAACAAACTCCAATATTCCCAGTCGATCGACTATAACCATCAGCAGCGTGTGTTGCCGCCTGTTCATGTCTTACTAAATAATGTTTTAGTAAAGATTTTTTCTCCCAAAAATAAAGCTCATCATAAATGGGCAATATTGCCCCACCAGGATATCCAAAAATAGAGTTAATCCCATTTCTAACTAAACTATCAAAAAGAGCAAACGCTCCTGTTACTTTATGTTTTTTCTTCATTTTTTTACTAAATATTTGCTTCGGAAAGCTCTTACGCTGAACAGTCGCTAAAAATATCAACTTATCATACTTTTCTCCACCTAATATAGTTTTGTGTAATATAGAATCTTGATTAGACAAAGTTACCACATTTTTTTTTCGCAAAATTATTGGATTCTTCTCGGGAAAAACTGATAACGTAAAAGGCTCTCTTCTGTCCATATGTGTTGATATATTATTTCATGTATATTGATATATTATTAACTTTAGTAAAGTAGAATGGAATAGTTTTTAAAGATTTATTCTATAGTGACCATCTTTTTTATGATGTAACTTAAAGTAATTAAACAAGTAAAAATAATTAAAAATATTAATTTCTCATTCTGGAATTTTTTTAGACTAACTATAATAGGATTTAAGATTATTAATACTAAGCCAACTACTGAAGAAATAAAAAACCTTGGATATCGTAATAAATTATCCCAAAAAATCATTTCTATAACTTTTCTCCCCCTAGATTTCGTTTTTTCTAATAAAGTATTAAAGTATAACCAAAATGTGTATACATTTTAATACTTTATTATATTATATATGAAATAACATGTCTTAATATCTGGCACAAGCCTTAAAATTTTGAACTGATTTGAATAATTTTATGACATTATTAATTCTTGGAGGAACTGGCACATTAGGTCGACAGATTGTTAGGAAGGCTTTAGAAAATGGTTTTCAAGTCCGATGTATTGTTCGTAATAAAAGGGCAGCAAATTTTTTGAAAGAGTGGGGAGCAGAAATAGTCTACGGTGATCTAACTCTTCCTGAAACTTTACCACTCTCGTTTCAGGGTGTAACAGCTATTATTGATGCTTCAACTACCAGATCTGAAGATAGTGTAGAATTGGAAGATGTTGATTGGTACGGAAAATTAATGTTAATCGAACTATCTAAGCATATTAAACTGAAACGTTTTGTTTTTCTTTCTATCTTAAATTGTGAGAATTATCCTTATATCGCGTTAATGCAGATGAAATATAGTATTGAAAAAGCAATAACGACTTCAGGTCTACCTTTTATCATTTTTAAATGCGCGGGTTTTTTTCAGGCATTAATAAGTCAATACGCAATACCAGTTTTGGAACAGAAACCAATTATAACCACTTCAGAATCCCCCAAAATTTCTTACATTGACAGTCAAGATGCGGCTTTTTTTTGTGTAAAAAGTTTGTCTATTAAAGAAGCTGCTAACAAAATTTTCTCAATTGGAAGTAGACAGGCTTGGCAATCAGAGGAAATTATTAAGCTCTGCGAAAAACTATCTGGACAAAAAGCAAAAACCCAAATGGTTTCAATATTTTTCTTAAAATTAATTAGACAAATAACAGGATTTTTCGATTGGAGTCTTAAAATAAGTGATCGATTAGCTTTTATTGAAGTAGTAAATGGTGCGCAGAATTTTACTTCGTCAATTGATTTAAGTTACAAAATACTAAAGATAAGTTCAGATGATGTATTAGAGCTTGATTTTTATCTACGTGAATATTTTGAAATGATGTTAAATACCTTAGAGAACTTAAACGTCGCACAACTTACTAATACTAGAGATTTAATGATTTAAAACTTGATATACATATATATATGAACCACGGTATTTTTATTATAAAAGTTATCAGAAACCCAACACATTTGGTTTATTGCGAACAAGATATAATTGAAGCAGAAGTTCAATTTGCGACTCCCAAGCAAAAAAATTCAAGAAACGAATTTAAACTTATACTTTGGGGTGGTCATAAAGAAGATTTTTTGAGATATTATAGAGTTCAAGATTATTTATTAATAGAAGGTATTATTATTATAACTGATAATGATACGGTAAAAATAACGGTAAAAAGATTATACCCATTTATAATTGAGTAAGTCTATGAACTTAAAATCAAGTTCCTTTAGAATATATTTATTCTAAAGGAACTTGAAAAAATTTCTGAATAAAGCAAATAAAACAAAACGGTTTAGTTAATCAATTGGACGCATTGAAAGTACAGCTTCGGTTTGACGGTTAATTCCCTTTTCAAAACCTGCAGCAGCAGCTCTTGAACGTCCTGAGTGCCACCAATGACCTACTAGTAAGAAGAAACCTAAGAAGAAATGCGAAGTCGTTAACCAAGAACGAGGAGAAACATAATTTACAGAATTTATTTCTGTAGCAACTCCACCAACAGAATTTAATGACCCTAAAGGAGCATGAGTCATATATTCAGCTGCCCGGCGTTCTTGCCACGGTTGTATATCATTTTTAATCTTATTGATATCTAAGCCATTTGGACCACGTAGTGGTTCTACCCAAGGTGCTCGTAAATCCCAAAAACGCATAGTTTCACCACCAAAAATAATTTCGCCACTTGGTGATCTCATTAAGTATTTGCCTAAGCCAGTAGGACCTTGGGCAGAAGCAACGTTTGCTCCTAATCTTTGATCTCTAACTAAAAAAGTGAAAGCCTGTGATTGAGAAGCTTCAGGTCCAGTAGGACCAAAAAATTCGCTCGGATAAGCGGTATTATTGTACCATACGAAGATTGAAGCCGTAAGCCCCATAAGAGATAATGCCGCTAAACTATATGATAAATAAGCTTCACCAGACCAAACGAAGGCCCTACGAGCCCAAGAAAATGGTTTTGTAATAATATGAAAAATTCCACCAAAGATGCAAAGTACGCCTACCCAAATATGACCACCTACAAGATCTTCCATATTATCAATTGAAGCAATCCAACCATCACCACCAAATGGTGACTTAAAGACGTAACCAAAAATAACAGTTGGATTTAAAGTTGGACTAGTTATCATTCTTACATCTCCACCCCCTGGAGCCCAAGTATCATATACTCCTCCAAGAAACATAGCTTTAACTACTAGTAAAAATGACCCTACACCAAGTAAGATTAAATGGATTCCTAGAATTGAGGTCATTTTATTTTTATCACGCCAATCATAACCAAAGAATGGGAAAGACTCTTCCAAAGTATCTGGTCCAATAAGTGAATGATATATACCACCAAATCCAAGAACTGCTGAAGAAATTAAATGTAGAACTCCAATAATAAAATATGGGTATGTACTAATAATTTCTCCACCAGGGCCTACTCCCCACCCTAAAGTGGCTAAATGTGGGATTAGAATAAACCCCTGTTCATAAAGAGGTTTTTCTGGAATAAAATGAGAGACTTCAAATAACGTCATAGCCCCTGTCCAAAAGACCATTATACCAGCGTGAGCGACATGCGCACCTAATAACTTACCAGACACATTAATAAGACGAGCATTACCTGACCACCAAGCAAATCCTGTTGACTCAATATCTCTACCTGCAACAACATTAAAGGGCGTTTCCACGTGGCAGAACCTCCTCTGGGAATACAAAGTTTTCATGTGGCTGATCTTGTGCAGCCATCCAAGCACGGATACCTTCGTTTAGTAAAATATTTTTAGTGTAGAATGTTTCAAACTCAGGATCTTCAGCAGCACGAAGCTCTTGAGAAACAAAATCATAAGCACGTAAGTTTAGCGCAAGTCCTACAATTCCTATAGCACTTGTCCATAGGCCTGTTACAGGTACAAACAACATAAAAAAATGTAACCAACGCTTATTCGAAAACGCTACACCAAAGATTTGTGACCAGAAACGATTTGCTGTTACCATAGAATATGTTTCCTCAGATTGGGTTGGAGTAAATGCTCGAAAAGTATTTGCAGCATCTCCATCTTCGAACAACGTGTTCTCTACAGTTGCACCGTGGATAGCACATAATAATGCTCCCCCTAAAATACCAGCGACACCCATCATATGAAAAGGATTAAGTGTCCAGTTATGAAACCCTTGTAAAAATAATAAAAAACGGAAAATAGCCGCAACTCCAAAACTCGGAGCGAAGAACCAACTTGCTTGTCCCAGTGGGTACAACAAGAATACAGAAACAAAAACTGAAATTGGCCCCGAAAATGCTATTGCGTTGTACGGACGAATTCCAACTAACCGAGCGATTTCAAATTGTCTTAGACAGAAACCAATAAGTCCGAAGGCTCCATGTAATGCAATAAATGTCCATAAGCCACCAATCTGGCACCAACGGGTAAAATCACCTTGTGCTTCAGGCCCCCATAGAAGAAGAAGGGAATGACCCATACTATTTGATGGCGTAGATACAGCAGCTGTTAAAAAATTACAGCCTTCTAGATAGGAAGTAGCTAAACCATGTGTATACCATGATGTTACGAAAGTTGTTCCCGTAAGCCATCCGCCAAGAGCTAAATAAGAACAAGGGAAAAGAAGTAATCCTGACCAACCAACAAAGACGAAGCGATCTCTTTTTAACCAATCATCAATAAGGTCAAATACGCCGCGTTCTTCTGTTTGTCCAATTGCAATAGTCATACGTTAATAAAAAGTATTAACTGCAATGAATAATAAAGTGGATAAAAAATTGTAGGAAATTAATTGACTTTTATCGTACTTGTCTAATCAACTAACCTAATACAACCTCATAGAATAAGATCTAATTATCGATTCATTTTTTAAATGCCAAGTTACTAACAATCTTTGTTTAAAATTTAAAGAACTCCCCAGGTAGGATTTGAACCTACGACCAATCGGTTAACAGCCGATTGCTCTACCACTGAGCTACTGAGGAACTTTTTCTATTATTTCCACTTCCTTGACTAATACATATCCATTTCTATATGTTAAAGATAAGTAAAAAGTCAACCTTTTAAAATTATCTTCTTGGTATGACAATAAGATAATTTTACTTTATATCAATTTACTCAGCTAACTGTTTTAACCACTCATAGCCTTGCTCTTCCAAGATATTTGCTAAATCAGCATTCCCTGTTTTAACAATGATTCCATCTTGCATAACGTGAATAAAATCTGGTTTTATATACTCAAGCAATCTTTTGTAATGGGTTATTAATATTATACTTTTTTCTTTATTAAGCATTAATTGGTTAATAGTTTCTGAAATTGATTTGAGAGCATCAATATCTAGCCCTGAATCTGTTTCATCTAAGATTCCCAATATAGAATCAAGTAGAGCAAATTGTAAAATTTCATTTCTTTTTTTTTCACCACCTGAAAATCCTTCATTAAGGTTTCTTTGAAGAAAGCTTGGGTCCATTTTAATCATTTCTAATTTTTCTTGCATTATCATGTGAAAATCAAGGGGATCTATTACTGGTAAATTAAAATAAGTTTGTTTTGCGTTATAAGCTAAGCGAAGAAAATCCTCATTCCCAACACCAGCAATCTCAACTGGATATTGAAAGGCTAAAAATAAACCTATATGTGAACGAGCATCGGGTTCTAGTTCGCAAATATTTTGTCCCATAAACAAAATCTCTCCCTCTGTTAAGGTATAAGAAGGATGACCTACAATAATTTTCGAAAGTGTACTTTTTCCAGAGCCATTTGTACCCATTATGGCATGTATTTGTCCTGGAAAAATAGATAAGTTGACACCATTTAAAATTTTATTACCGTTAATAGTTGCATGTAAATTTTTAATTTCTAAAAGTGGTATTTTTCTATTATTGTTCATCCTACACTCCCTTCTAATTTAAGGCTTAATAAATGCTCAACTTCTAAAGCAAATTCCATAGGTAATTCTGTGAAAACCTCCTTACAGAAACCTGTAAGAATTAAAGTAATAGCATCTTCCAGACTAATTCCTCGTTGCAAAAGGTAGAATAATTGTTCTTCTCCGATTTTCGAAGTTGATGCTTCATGTTCTATTTTTGCAGTTGAATTTTGTACCTGAATATAAGGAAAAGTATTAGCTTCTGCTCGATCTCCCAAGAGAAGAGAATCACACTGAGAAAAATTTCGGCTATTAAAAGCTTTTGTCCCAATTTTTACGAGACCTCGATAGCTATTCTTAGAATAACCAGCTGAAATACCTTTAGAGATTATTTGACTCTTCGTATTTGGGCCGACATGAATCATTTTACTTCCTGTATCAGCTTGTTGGTTATTATTAGTTAAAGCGACCGAGTAAAACTCACCTTTTGATTGATTGCCAATTAAAACGCAACCAGGATATTTCCATGTAATTGCAGAACCTGTTTCTACTTGGGTCCAGGAAATTTTAGCATTTTCTCCGATACATAAACCACGCTTCGTTACAAAATTGTAAATTCCACCTCTTCCATTTTTATCCCCAGCGTACCAATTTTGAATTGTGGAATATTTAATTTCGGCATTTTTCAAGGCAACTAATTCGACAATGGCAGCATGCAATTGATTGGTGTCATATTGGGGAGCAGTACATCCTTCTAAATAGCTGACGGAACTTCCTTCTTCAGCTACAATTAATGTACGTTCAAATTGTCCGGATTCCTTATTATTAATACGGAAATAAGTTGAAAGTTCCAACGGACATTTTAGATTTTTTGGTATATAGCAAAAAGACCCATCTGTAAAAACAGCAGAATTTAGAGCTGCAAAAAAATTATCCCCAAAGGGAACTACGGTGCCTAGAAATTTGTTGACTAATTCTGGATAACTTTTAAGAGCCTCTGATATGGAACAGAAAATAACACCATATTTTGCTAATTCATCTTTGAAAGTTGTCGCTATAGAGACACTATCAAATACAGCATCAACAGCAACATTTGCTAAACGTTTTTGTTCGTTTAGAGATATTCCTAGCTTTTCGAAAGTTTGTCTCAACTCTGTATCAACTTCCTCCATACTAGACAAAGTTTTCTTCAATTTCGGTGCTGAATAATAGACAATGTTTTGGTAATTGATTTGAGAGAAATCTAACTTTGCCCAAATTGGAGTTTTCATTTTTTTCCATTTTTTAAATGCACGTGTTCGAAACTCGAACATATACTCCGGCTCATTATTTTTATTAACAATACTTTTTATTACATGTTCATTTAAACCTGGGGGAAAAGCTTCACTTTCAATGTTAGTAGAAAAGCCATATTTGTAAGGTTGATTAACTAATTTCTTTAATGTAAGATTTTCAGTATCCATAAATATTAATAATTCTCTTATTTTGATAGTGAGGGATATAAAAAATTTTTGATTTATCTATCTAAGATCTTACCCCTCGAATATTCTAACTAAGCTAAGTTTTTCCTTTCATCTTAGATTGATCTTTATTATATTATAGTTAATTTTGGAAATAGTCCATTAGTTTTATTGGGAATTAGTACAGAAAAAGTCATAAGGCTAATCTTTTAAAGGGGAAGTTTTCAGAACTTCCCCTTTAAAAGATTAGCCTTATGACTTTTTCTGTACTAATTCCCAATAAAACTAATGGACTATTTCTACGTATCTTTGAAATACAAATCGACTTGTGCTATTTTTGGCAATAATTTTTGATCTAGTGAAACCTAAACTAACAGCTTGTTTTACTGTTTCACAATAGCCATAATTAACTTCTAATTTTTTTAAAAATAGATCGATGCTTTCTTTTTGAGTCCATGACTGGAGGTCTGTTACCATATTATATGAATTCTTATCCCAATGGAAAGCTAAATAATTAGATGAATAGTCATTATAAATATTAGTTTTTCCCATCCTGAAAGGAAGTATAAAAATTTCGAGGATATTCAGGCCTTCTTCATTTTTGTATTCAACATAAGGACAATTTAATTTGTTTAAAACATCTTTAAAAGTTAAGGGGTTACTATACTTTGTCTTTATGGAAGTGTAGTGAGACATTTATGTATTTATTGAATCATATATTCAGAAACTATTGAACTAAAAAATTTTTTAATCTTATGTATAAAACTAAATAATACCTAACTATACAGAGGGCGTCAATAAATTTAATTTGTTTAGAGACAAAAGGCTTAGTAGGAATTGAACCTACATTAGAAACTTAGAAGATTTCTGTCTTTATCCATTAGACGATAAGCCCATCGAAATTAAGTTAGGAATGGGCGATACTGGACTTGAACCAGTGACCCTCTGCTTGTAAGGCAGACGCTCTACCACTGAGCTAATCGCCCATTATGCATAGTTTTACTGTGCAATATTAATAACAACAAACTAAAGCCTTCGTCAAGAGTTTAACGAAACAAATTTATTTTCCTAATAAAAGCTGGTGAAAGGACTTGAACCTTCAACCTACTGATTACAAATCAGTTGCTCTACCAATTGAGCTACACCAGCTTTGTGCCTTTCAACTTAGATTTAAAATACTTTTAATATTTGCCTAATATCTATAATTTTTACCCTTATTTATTAATCTTCAATTATCGTTATATCGTTATTAATCAGAAAAAAAGTCTAAAAAGTTGGGTGAATGACGGGACTCGAACCCGCGAATGGCGGAACCACAACCCACTGCCTTAACCACTTGGCTACACTCACCTTACCAATTACACTATACTCTACTTATGATACATGAACTATTAAAAAACTCACATTCATGAAAACCTTTTTAGTAAAAATAGTATTAAACGGACAGAAGCATTATATCTATGCTAATAAAAGTCTTTTTATTAAAGATATTCTAATATATTGCAATTTCAAAAGTCAGCCAGTTCTTATTGAGCAAAATGGAAGAATTCACGATAGTCTAAATACTAATGATTTTCTAACTCCAATTAAACAAAATGATAGGATTGAAATCATAACTATTGTAGGAGGTGGATGAGCGAATAGGTTATAATTTTTTTATACTTACTGAAATTTTTCCTTGCTGAATACTCTTATATACAATTTTGACTTTAAGTTGATCTCCTTTTTTATATAGACTATTGATATCGGAAATTCTGTCGTATGATATTTCAGAAATATGTAGTAAACATTGTATCCCATAGATATTAACAAAAATACCAAAAGATTTTATGGAAACAACGTTGCTACAATAAGTGCCTCCAACTTCCAGATTTTGACTGAATCTTGGATATACAGCTAGTCTAGAATTTAGATAACCTATGTGAATTATATCCTTAACCTCAATAAATTTGAAAGGTAGTAAAAAATTTTTTCTTTTCTTACGGCGATAATGTTTAGGAATATGAGAATTTAACGAAAAAAATTTTAGACCATAAAATAAAATAATTTTTCCTTTTCTTAAAGGTCTCTCATTTATCGCATAAATAACAGTATTTTTAAAGTCTATTTGTCTTATCCGTTGCCATAAACGCATGCAGTCCACTTGTTTTAATGAGACTATTATTTGTTGAGTAGTCTTATTAATAGAAAGAATCAAAAATTCTCCAATGAAATCAATGTAAAGTGCTGCTTTAGGGTTGTTAACAGCAGAAACATTGATCTCTTCTCGGGGTAATAATGCTGCCCTTTCCAATCCAATATCAACTAAAGCATGTGTAGATTCCAATCCAATAATACGTCCAGCTAATATATCATTAAGTTTTACTCTATAACTATATTTAGCGAGTATTAACCCAAATCGATTAGTCTTAAATTTTGATGTGAGTATTGAAATTATCATAATAAAGAATTAAGTTGGTAAAAAATTTACTATTGGAATTTTATATCAAAATCTTCTCTTAATCTAACTTTAATAGAATGAACTATCTCCTCAACTTCAGAGTTAAGTAAGGTTTTTCTTTTTGACTGAAATTCTAATTTAAAGTTTAAGTTACAATAACCTTTTTTTATTGGAAAATTTGAGTAGTAATCAGACAAAATTATATTATTAAGTAATGGTTGACCAATAAGAGAGATTTGCTGTTTTATTTTAGCAAAAGATAAATCTTTTTTTACTAAACAACTCAAAGTTACAGAAGAACTTGGGAAAGAAGAAAAAGGATTAAAATGAATAAAAGTTTTTCTCTTCCAAAATTTATTAATTACTTCAAGATTAAGTTCAAATAAGTAAGTTTTTTTACTAAAATTATCAGTAAATTCTAAGTTAGGGTGAATCTGACCAAATATACCAAGAATATTTTTTCCAATCGATAAACTGACTGTTCGATTTGGATGAAAACCGGTTGTTCTCTTTAAATTTATTTTGTTCCATTGTGGCGAGATCGATAATTTTTGGAAAATATCTTCAAGACGACCCTTAGCTTCGAACCAATTTATATCAGAATTACTAGTATCCCAAGTCGATCTATAACGTTTTCCTCCAAAAATACCACTGATAAACTCTAATTCATGGATACATCCAACTGAGGGTGATTTATAAACCCTTCCTATCTCAAAAGCTTCGAAGCTTTTCCCGACATTATTTTGGTTAAGCTTTAATTTATCTATTAATCCAGGGAGTAAACTTGTTCGCAAGTTGGATACTTCATTAGCCAAAGGATTTTTCAATCTTGATTGAGATGTACTATTATTCAAAATCAACGTAGAATGCATAGTTTCATTAAAACCTAACTTTAGAAAATGATTTCTTAGTAACCTCTTACACTTCTCAAGTTTTGTTAACTGACCCAAATAATTACTTTTTGGTAAAATTGGCATAAATTTATCAAATCCACCTATTCTAGCAACTTCTTCTATTAAATCGGCTTCCCTTTCTAGATCCAATTTTCGTGATAAAGGAATTAATACATAACAACTAGTACTTGTGTTTAAAGAAACCTTAAAATTAAGCAATTTTAAATTTTCTCTTACTTGTAAGGGAGTAAACGTTTTAAACTGCTTATAGGGTCCTAATAACTTATTTACGTTATTATAAAATATTCTTATCCCTCTGTTATAACTGAGGATATATTTAACCAGTAAAGGTGACTTAGCATCTAGAGTACATAAGGTAGTGGGGGATATTAATAAATTCTTCAATTCTATTTTTTGAGACCAAAATAAATTCTTCAATCTTATATAAGACTGTTCAAGTAAATTTAAGTCAACTTGTTTTTCTAATCTCATGGAGTAATCTGTTCGTAAATTTAAGGTTTTAGAAGAGGTTTTGATCTGAGTTGTATCATAAAAGCCTGTTTGAATAATTATTTTTGAAGTCTCTTTCGTAACAAGAGTGTTAAATTTTTGAAGCAAACCAACTATAGCAATCATTTCCGAACCAGCATTTATAACTAACGCTTTAGGATTTAGATTTATAGTTTCGGATTCTTCAATTGGAAACGAAGATTTTTCTGAGGCGTAAGTCAAATTCATATTGTCATATTCTTGACTTTTTAAAGATGTTATCTTTCCAACATCATAAGCAAAAAAAATCTGCCCAGTTTCTATCAATAAATAGTTAAGAATATCTATAACGTTATTTATAGGTTTAAGGTCCATCGCTAATAAACGCTTTTTTATCCAGCGCGGAGATTCTGAGACTCTTAGATTTTGACTTCTTACATTAAATAAGATAGTTTTATTATTAGAACTTACCCTATAGTTGGTCCCTGGAATTGTTAAACTAAAAAGAGAAGTAGTTTTTTGTAAATAATGCTCCCAAACTGAATGTTCAAAAAGATACAATTTATAATTAAGAAAAAATAGAATAAAATCCAATCTCCCTAGAAGAATTCTACTAGAAGAAATCTTCTGTATTTTTTCCGCAGAATTCTTATGGGGAGATAATATGATTAAAGGTTTTGTGTGATATGGTATTTTCAAAGGTATATTTGAACCAAATAGTGCTAAAAGTTCCAAACTCAAACCTTTCATGTTTGTTACGTCAGTACGATTAGCCGTAAAACTAATATCTAAAATAAAATCTTGTTGTTCAAAAAGTTTTCTATTTGTTATACTTTCAATTTCAAAGCCCGCAAGGATTAGTCGATTTATTAGATCATCCAGACTTAAATTTTGAATTCCGACTAAGTCTTGTATCCATTTAAGTGAGATATACATAAGAAATTTTTTAGAAATAAGTAATAATATAAGTTTGCATAAACTTTTAGGCTCGCGTAAAAGTTAAATCATTTTCCTCAGAATATCTTTCCATAAAACGCATAAAGCGATCCCACGCTTCAGCGCTTTTTATAATATATATTGCCTGAATTGTTGTTGGTTTTCCTTGGATAAATTTCGCATTAATATCCTTCGTAGATAAGATGCCTTCTTTATCGACCAAAAACATTCCTGTAATTTCACTATTTTCACCAACATTATTATATAAAATATTAGGGTTTTCAAATATAAAAGTTGCTGTTCCTGTCGTCCCATCTATTGACCGAGTTATATTAATAAGAGGTATTGTATTTTCATTAATTCCCTTAATGAATTGTATTGCAGCTTTCATTTGTCTCCATTATTATTAATTAAATAAAGATTATTAATTAAATAAAGTTCTGTTGATATACTGTTTGCGAGTCAAGATTATATTATAGTAATTACGAAAAAAATATCTAGAAGTTATCTACTTATTAGTGAAGTATACACGTAAATAATCTATGATTATGTTGATTATGATATTATATCAAACTAATAATTTCATTTTTACTACTAAAATACTAAAAAATTACAACACAAACTTATGACAAAAAGAGCAATTGAAATTATTCTAGCAGAAAGTATTCCAAGGCAAGGTAATCGAGGTGACCTTATTAAAATAAAACCTGGTTATTTCCGAAACTATATTGTTCCTCTAAAACTTGGCCAACGCGTGACTGCTGCTCGTGTGAAACAATATAATATTCAACAGAATTTATTAAAAATTAAAAAGGAGAAATTTTTAGAAGAATGTCTAGTAAATAAAAATGTATTAGAAAATTTAAAAAAATTCCAAATAAAAAGACATGTAGGAGAAGAAGGGAAAATTTTTGGAAAAATCACTAATAGACGGATCATAGAACTTATTAAGAGTAAAGGAAGCTCAACATTAGAATTGACAAAAGATCAATTAAAAGTGCCCGAAATAAAACGACTTGGAGAATACCCTGTCCAGATTGATTTTACTAACAATATTACTGCTACAATTATTCTCGAAGTACTACCTAAATAAATGATTGAACTAATGGAAAATTTAGAACTTTCTGAAGGAAAAGAAGGACTTCCATATAATTTATTAGCTGAGAAATTAGTACTGGGGAGTATTTTAACAATCCCCCAGGCAATTGTATTGGCTAGTGAAAAATTACCTATTGAAGCTTTTTATTTACAATCTCATCAGATTATTTATAAAGCTCTATTGTTACTTTACGCTGAAGGTAAGACAATTGATTATATAAACTTAATAACATGGCTTCAAGATAATGGACTTCTAATGCAAATAGGAGGAACCCAGGTACTTTTAGATCTTTTAAGTCAACTTAATCAGTCAAGTAACTTAGAAGAATATATAGCATTAATTTATGAAAAATATATTAGACGAGCATTAATTAAACTTGGGGAAGAAATGATAGAGTCAGGATACTTAACAAAAATTCCTTTAGAAACGATTTTCACAAAACTTGAGAGGAAATTTTTTCTTATTGCAGAGGAAAAACCCATGAAATACTTAGTTAGTGTTGAGGAGGGATTACATCAAATACTGCAGGAAATTGAAGAGGGATTAAAACTTCCTCAGGTACCAGGTCTAAAAACTACTTTTACTGATTTTGATTTCATGATACAGGGATTTCAAAAATCTGATCTTGTTATTATTGCGGGTCGTCCCTCAATGGGAAAAACGGCTTTTGCTTTCACAATAGCGAGAAATGTTGCCCGTAATCATGGGATGGGAGTTATATTTTTTAGCCTAGAAATGACTCGTCAGCAGTTACTCTATCGATTGTTAGCCTCTGAAGTCGAAATACCAAATACACGTCTGCGATCTTCAAAAATCAAGAGGACGGAATGGATTAAGATAAATGCTATAATCAATAATCTATCTGAATTAAAGTTTTATATTGATGATACTCCAAACTTATCAATTGGAGAAATAAAATTGAAAATTAAAACTTTAGGTATTGAACTATCTAAACAAATTGGCTTAGTTGTTATTGATTACCTCCAATTGTTAGAAGGTTTAAAATCAACAGATAACCGAGTTCAAGAAATTTCTAAAATTACACGAGCATTAAAGAAATTAGCCCGAGAATTGAATCTCCCAATTATTGTCTTGTCCCAGTTAAGTAGAAATGTGGAAAGTCGAATAAATAAAAGACCAATGCTATCAGATTTAAGAGAGAGTGGCTGTATTAGCTTTTCACTCACTGAAAGAACCTTTGAGAGTATTCTATCAACAAGGAATTCAATACTCTCTTGGAATGGAAGTTCTTTAATTAGAGAAAAAATTACCCACTTTAGAATTACGGGTCGAAAACCTACTTATAAAGTTCAAACATCTTTAGGTTGGTCTTTATTAATAAGTAGTCATCATAAGATTTTAACAAAAAAAGGATGGAAACGTATTGATAAATTAACGCTTGCAGATCTTATTTGCTTTAAATTAATATTATTATCTCACAATAAGTTTTCTATTACTTGGGATAAAATACTAAAAATAACTTATCAAGACTTAGTACCAGTTTATGACTTAGAAATTTCCCAATTTTCAAACTATTTAACAAATCATTTAATTATTCATAACTCCATTGAACAAGATGCAGACATTGTCATAATGCTTTATCGTGATGAGTACTACAATAAAAATACGGTGGAAAAAGATATTATTGAAATTATCGTAGCAAAACACAGGAATGGGCCAGTTGGGTCAACTAAACTAAAATTTGATCCGAAATATTTACGGTTTTTTAATTTAAAAGACTCTATGAAAATCGTGTAAAGTTTTTAGCACTAGTAGTATATCTAGCTGGTATAAACGAATATTATCGTGCCCACTTTAATCAACTTTACCTTCTAGAAATCAAAACTATCATTTGACGCAATTAGTAAATCGGGTTTAGTTTAACATTTTGTACATTATACATACTAGTAAGCGTTCTTAGTTCAGTTGGTAGAACATAGGTCTCCAAAACCTAGTGTCGAGGGTTCAAGTCCTTCAGGACGCGATTTAGTGATTCTAGAGAAATTATGTTCTATATAGATTAATACAGTAAAGATATTAGAAATCTGATTCCAACACTTTAATCTTAAAATTATTTTACTTACCTAATTAAAAACAAAATTTAAAGGATGCCAAAAAAAATTACTAATGTAATAAAATTAGCTTTATCAGCTGGAAAAGCTGTTCCAGCACCTCCTGTGGGTCCTGCTCTTAGTCAACATGGGGTTAACATCGCGGCTTTTTGTAAAGAATATAATGCACGAACAGCCGATCAAAGTGGTTTAATTATTCCAGTAGAAATATCGGTTTATGAAGATCGATCTTATAGTTTTATTTTAAAGACTCCACCTGCTTCGGTTTTATTAATTAAAGCTATAAAAGTAGCCAAAGGAGCATCACAACCTAATAAACAAACAGTTGGTTCAATTCGAATAGAAGAAATAAAACAAATAGCAGAAACGAAATTGCCTGATTTGAATACAAAAAATTTAGATAATGCTTGTAAAATCATTGAGGGTACAGCGAAAAATATGGGGATTAGTATTATTTATTAATAGCAAAAAATATGAAAGGATCTACTAAACGGACGAGAGCTAATAAACAAAAAATTAAGGAGCGCTTATACCATCAGAATGAAGCAATCACTTTAGTAAAAGAAATATCGAATGCCAATTTTACAGAATCAATTGAAGCTCATATATCATTATGGATTAACCCTAAGTATAGCGACCAACAATTGAGAAGCACGTTAATCTTACCGCACAACGTCGGAAAAAGTAAGCGGATTGCTATTTTAATGCCAGCTAGTTCAATTAGTACCGAATATGAGGAACTAGCAGATATAGTGGGTTCTGATGATCTAATAGAACAGATTGAACAAGGTCAGGTAAATTTTGATGTTCTAATTTCAACACCAGATATGATGCCAAAGCTGGTAAAACTGGGTAGAATTTTAGGTCCAAAAAATTTAATGCCTTCTCCAAAGGCTGGTACTGTTACAACAAATATAAAACTAACATTGGAAGAATTTAAGGCAGGGAAAATAGAATATCGAACTGATAAAACAGGAATTGTTCACTTAGTTCTTGGAAAAAGTACTTTCACCGTTTCTCAGTTATTAGAAAATTTAAATGCTGTGTACCTTTCATTAAACAATAGTAAGCCATCAGGAGTAAAAGGACGTTATTTTAAAAGTTTTCATATTTGTAGTACAATGAGTCCTTCCATTAAAATTGATATTTCGACTTTGAAAGGTTAAAAAACTATAATAACTATTCTTTTCTAAATCTACCGATTAATCTATCAACTAAAACAATAGAATAATATGAATGAAAAAATTTCTCCTTTAATTGAAGAATTAAAAAATTTGACTTTATTAGAAGCTGCAGACTTAGTTACAGCAATCGAAGAAACCTTTAATGTAGATGCTTCAGCTGGAGGCGGAGTCATGATGATGGGTACAACAACATCCCCTTCGGAAGATGCTAAACCAACGGAAGAAAAAACTGAATTTGATATTAGCCTAGATGAAGTTCCCAAAGATAAAAAAATTTCAATTCTAAAAGTGGTGCGCACAGTAACGCAATTAGGTCTAAAAGAAGCTAAAGAAGTTGTTGAAAACACACCAAAAATTGTTAAAGAAGGTCTTTTAAAAGAGGCAGCCGAAGAAGCTAAAACGTTATTGGAAGAAGCAGGTGCAGTTGTCACACTTAAATAGAATACTCGTTTAAACAAAAGAGAAGACTGCGAGGGCCATGGCCCTCGCAGTCTTCTCTTTTGTTTAAACGAGTATTCTATTTAAGTGTGACAACTTAGAATAGATCATCTTCAGCATGAGACTGAATTTTACAATCAGAACTAGGATATGCTACACAAGTCAAAACAAAACCTTCCGCTATTTGATCATCTTCTAAAAACCCCTGTTCAGATTGATCTGCAGTTCCTTCTATTAATTTTCCAGTACATGATGAACAAGCTCCTGCTTTACAAGAATAGGGAAGATTTAGCCCAGCATCTTCTCCTGCTTCTAAAATGTATTGATCATCCGCACAATTAACAGTTGCATTTAGATCTTCCTCTTCATTAATAAATGTCACCTTATAAACCTTTGGCATGAGTATTTAATCTAGATAAAAGAAATTTATATATCTTACAAAAAAAATTATTTCCATCGAAATATTAACATAATGTATAATAATACTAATAGGATGTCTTGTCAAGATTCTTTTTATTTGGAAATCATAGTAAGAAAGTCAAAAACTCGTCCAATACAAAACAGGAGTTTAAAATAAATGGCACTACCATGGTACCGTGTTCATACTGTAGTTTTAAATGATCCAGGTAGACTAATTGCTGTCCATTTAATGCATACAGCATTAGTTGCAGGTTGGGCCGGTTCAATGGCTTTATATGAATTAGCTGTATTTGATCCTTCAGATCCAGTCTTAAATCCAATGTGGCGTCAAGGTATGTTTGTTATGCCTTTTATGACTAGATTAGGAATTACTGACTCTTGGGGAGGATGGAGTATCACAGGGGAGAGTATATCCAATCCAGGCTTGTGGAGTTTTGAAGGAGTCGCCTTAACTCACATTGTATTATCAGGTCTTTGTTTCTTAGCTGCAATTTGGCACTGGGTTTATTGGGATCTTGAATTATTTCGTGACCCAAGAACAGGAGAACCATCCTTAGACTTACCGAAAATTTTTGGTATCCATCTCTTCTTATCAGGTTTGTTATGTTTTGGTTTTGGTGCTTTTCATGTTACTGGGCTGTTTGGTCCTGGAGTTTGGGTTTCCGATGCTTATGGTGTGACCGGTAAAGTTCAACCAGTTTCACCAGCATGGGGACCTGAGGGGTTCAATCCTTTTAATCCAAGCGGAATTGCATCTCATCATATAGCAGCCGGTATTTTTGGCATCTTAGCAGGTGTTTTTCATCTGACTGTACGCCCTCCTCAAAGGTTATATCGTGCTTTAAGAATGGGAAATATTGAAACAGTGTTATCAAGTAGCATCGCAGCTGTATTCTTTGCTGCCTTTATTACATCAGGAACTATGTGGTATGGATCTGCAACAACCCCAATGGAATTATTTGGTCCAACTAGATATCAGTGGGATAGTGGTTATTTCCAACAAGAGATCGAGCGTCGCGTAGAAGTCTCGCTAAATGAGGGTTTATCTGAAAGTGAAGCCTGGTCAAATATTCCGGATAAATTAGCGTTTTATGATTATATTGGAAATAATCCAGCAAAAGGTGGTTTATTTAGGGCTGGACCAATGGATAAAGGAGATGGTATTGCTGAAGCTTGGTTAGGTCATCCGATTTTTAGAGATCGTGAAGGTAGAGAACTTGCTGTACGTCGTATGCCTGCATTTTTTGAGACATTTCCAGTAATCTTAGTAGACAAAGATGGTATTATTCGAGCAGATATACCATTTAGAAGAGCTGAATCAAAGTACAGTATTGAACAAGTAGGAGTCAATGTAAGTTTTTATGGTGGCAAGTTAAATGGGCAATCTTTCAAAGATGCTCCAACTGTTAAGAAATTTGCTCGCAAAGCTCAATTAGGAGAAGTTTTTGAGTTTGATCGAACAAGTTTAGAATCAGATGGTGTATTCAGGAGTAGTCCGAGGGGTTGGTATACATTTGGTCACTTGAATTTAGCACTGTTGTTTTTCCTAGGTCATTTATGGCATGGTTCACGTACTATATTTCGTGATGTCTTCACTGGTATTGGATCTGAAGTTACAGAACAAGTAGAATTTGGAGCATTCCAGAAACTAGGAGATGAGACAACTCGTAAACAAGGTGTAGTTTAATTTTAACTTAGTCAAGAGGGAAAAAATATGGAAGCATTGGTCTATACATTTTTATTAATTGGAACCCTAATGGTTTTATTTTTTGCGGTCTTCTTCCGGGATCCACCTAAAGTCTTAAAAGAATAGGGAAACAATGGAGTATTGTTCTAAAGTAGGTATAATTTATAAAGATTATACCTACTTTAGAACAATACTCCATTGTTTCCCTATTCTTTAATCTTCATGTTCCTCAAAAGGATCTCTTAAAGACTTCGAACCAGGGCCAAATGCTGTATATGTAGAGTAAGCGGTTATTCCTATTAATAAACTGGACACAAAAATTACTAAAATTGTTGATGTTTCCATAAATTTTAATTTATTTTTAATAACTAATTATACTAAGGATTATTTTTTAGAAACGTAAGTAACTTATTAAACTATGGCTTTAAGAACTAGATTAGGTGAGATTCTACGACCTTTAAATTCTGAATATGGAAAAGTAGCCCCAGGTTGGGGTACAACACCAATTATGGGTGCATTTATGCTGTTGTTTTTCGTTTTTCTATTGATTATATTACAAATATATAATTCTTCACTAATTCTCGAAGATGTTGACGTAGATTGGCAAAGCTTAGGTAAATAATCTATTATATTATTAGCCATAATTTTTGTAATTAAGGTTAATAATATATTTAAACAGAATAAGCTTCAACAGCTGAAGCTAAACCCGGAGGCAATTCGTGTAGTTGTTTCGGTAATCTTTGTAACTTAGTTTGTTCTGGTAACCCAGTATAATTACCCACGAATTTTTCAAATGCCTTTCCATCAATTGTTTCAATTTGAATCAATATTGTCGCTAATTGATCTAGTAATAAACGATTTCTCTCCAATAACGAACAGGCTTTTTCAAAACCATCCTCAACCATTTCTATAATTTGAATATCAATCTGATCGGCTACATCAAGTAGGGAATCTGGTCTAGTTTGTAAACGACGACCAAAAAATATTGTTGGCTTAGGTACTTCAATAGCCATTGGTGTTAAACTTGACATCCCAAATCTAGTAACCATTTGTCTAGCTAAAGAATTCACTTGAAAAAAATCATTACTTGCCCCACTTGTAATTTCTAGTTTTCCAAATATCACTTTTTCTGCCGCTCGCCCTGCAAGAGTCCCTATAATTCTTGACGATAATTGACCTCTTGTCATTAAAGGTTGCTCCTCAGGTGTAAACCAAGTTAATCCTTGAGCTTGTCCTCGAGGAATTAACGTTACCTTCTGAACATCATCGTGATTCTTTAACAAGGTCCCTGCTAAAGCGTGCCCTACTTCATGATAAGCAATTAGTCGTTTGTTTCTAGAGTCACTTAAAATTATTCCTTCTAAACCGGCAATGATTCTCTCAATTGCAGTATTAATCTGCTTAAGTGTTATAGTTTCTAGATTAGCACGTGCTGTTAAAATAGCCGCTTCGTTTAGTATATTTGCTAAATCCGCCCCTGAGAAACCTGCTGTACGTTGTGCAATAAATTTGAGCGAAGTCTTTGAATCTACCTTTTTGTCACGGCTGTGAACTTTTAAAATCTCTGTTCGCCCATAGATATCAGGTAAATTGACAGTTATTTGCCTATCAAAGCGTCCAGGGCGTAGTAGTGCAGAATCTAAAACATCTGCTCGATTAGTTGCTGCTATAACAATTATGCCGCTGGTCGGTTTAAATCCATCCATTTCAGTTAAAATTTGATTTAATGTTTGTTCACGTTCATCATTTGTTCCTCCAACACCAGTTCCCCTTTGTCTTCCAATAGCATCGATTTCATCAATAAACAAAATACAAGGCGAGTTTCGCTCTGCAGTCTCAAATAAATCGCGCACACGAGAAGCACCAATTCCAACAAACATTTCCACAAATTCTGATCCAGAAATACTAATAAATGGCACGCCAGCTTCGCCAGCAATTGCTTTAGCAAGCAATGTTTTTCCTGTTCCGGGTGGGCCCACTATTATTACACCCTTAGGAGGATTAGCACCTACTGCTGTAAATAACTGTGGCATTTTAAGAAAGGTAACAAATTCCTCGAATTCTTGCTTAGCTTCATCTATGCCTGCAACATCAGTAAATAGGACGCCGGTTTCTGCATCTAATTGTACTTTTGCCCTTGCTTTCCGAACGTTCATAAACTGATTGGTTAAATTACTAAAAAAGTCAGAGTTTCCACCCTGAGAAGCGAAGATTTGGAATATAAGAAATGGAACTCCAAGTAATAAAAATGGTATAAACAGAGCACTTAGGATTGACAAAATAGAATCAAATGAAACAGCTGGATGAGCTGTAAAATCTACATTGGCTTCCCTAAGTTTTACAATAACTGACGAACCACGAACTGGAATTGATACACCTAATTGCTTGAAAGAATTCCCTAGTGAATCGATAGCATCAAAAACCGCGACTCTACCATTTTCATATAAATCTAGCTTAGTAATTTCACCCCTTTGAAGACGATCTGAAAAATCTTCAAAGGATACCATATTATTTGGATGACTAGCTCTATAATTAATAATGTTATTAGCTAAGTCTAAAAAATCCTCTCGTTTAAAATAAATAAATGCTGAACATATTAATAAAACAATCAAGATTATATAAAAAACTCTTGAAATCTCAAATTTCATAAACCCCTTTTCCTCTTCTCTAATTTTAATTTAATAGTTTTTCTATTGATTGATATATTTCCTTAATACCATAGGAGTAGTAACACATATTACGAAAATAAACCAACTTATAAGAACTTTCTGTTTATTTTATGTAGTTCACATTATACTTCTCTTTATAACTACATATCACTTAAAAAAATTGCAACAATTATATCATGACAAAAAAGGGTTCAAAAGTGCGCATATTAAGGAAGGAATCTTATTGGTTTAACGAGATTGGAACTGTTAGTTTGGTTGAACAAGTGGATTCAAATTATCCTATTATAGTTAGATTTCAAAAGGTTAATTATAGTGGTGCAAGTACTGCAAATTTTAAGCTCGATGAACTAGCTGAGATTGACTAATATTAAGCTAATCAGAAACTAGTTTCCTATTTCAGAATACTGATTAGAAAACTAGTTTCTGATTAGCGGTAACTTAATAATTCTGTTACGACTCCTGGAGAAACATTAAAATCTAATAATACGTTTGTAATTTCTTTTGAATCAGAATAGACGTCTATTATTTTTTTATATCGTCGAATTTCAAATTGTTCGCGAGAATTTTTATTTACGTGTGGGGATCTTAAAACACAGTAAAACCTTTTCTTCGTAGGAAAAGAAATAGGGCCTGCAGTATTTAGAATCAATTTTTTGTTTCTTAACTCTTCCACTATTTTTCTACAAGATTCATTCAAACGGGAATGATTAAAGGATTTTAAAATAATTCGGATTTTTTGCTTCATAAGAACAAATCATTATTTAATAATTTTCGAAACTACACCTGCTCCAATCGTACGTCCACCTTCGCGAATGGCAAATCTCATACCTTCTTCAATAGCAATTGAGGCGATTAATTCAGCATTCATTTTAATACGGTCACCAGGGATGACCATTTCAACATTCGAGCCATCATCTGAAGTGAAATTTAAAATTTGACCAGTTACATCTGTTGTTCTTACATAAAATTGGGGACGATATCCCGAGAAAAATGGAGTATGCCGTCCACCTTCTTCTTTTGTTAAAATATATACTTCTGACTCGAAACTATTATGCGGAGTTATTGTGCCTGGCTTAGATAGCACCATTCCACGCTCTATTTCGGCTTTCTGAATCCCTCTTAATAAGATACCAACATTATCTCCAGCTACACCTTCTTCTAATGTCTTTTGGAACATTTCGACGCCTGTTACAGTTGTAGATTTTGTGTCACCAAGACCTACCAACTCAACAGTTTCACCTACCTTTACGATCCCCCGTTCTATTCTTCCGGTAGCTACTGTTCCTCTTCCCGTAATTGAGAAAACATCTTCAATTGCCATCAAAAATGTTTTGTCTATATCGCGAACCGGTGTTGGTATATAATCATCCACAGAGTCCATTAAATCATAAATCTTATCAACCCACTTGTTTTCACCTTTTTTTAAAGCTGGCTCCTTAGAAATTGCTTCTAGTGCCTGAAGTGCTGAACCAGAAACAATAGGAATATCATCCCCTGGAAAATCATAATTAGACAATAATTCTCGAACTTCTAACTCCACTAACTCTAACAATTCTACATCATCGACTTGATCTTCTTTATTTAAAAAAACGACAACATGAGGGACTCCTACTTGTTTCGATAATAAAATATGTTCTCGCGTTTGGGGCATAGGTCCGTCAGCTGCAGAGACAACTAAAATGGCACCATCCATTTGGGCTGCACCTGTGATCATATTTTTTACATAATCAGCATGGCCCGGACAATCAACATGGGCATAATGGCGAAGCTCTGTTTCGTATTCAACATGTGCAGTATTTATAGTAATACCACGAGCGCGCTCCTCAGGAGCAGCATCAATATCTTCGTATTTTTTTGCATTGGCAGAACCATCAAGAGATAGAACAGCAGTTATTGCTGCAGTTAACGTTGTTTTACCATGATCAACATGTCCAATTGTTCCAATATTAATATGAGGTTTCGTACGTTCAAATTTCTCACGAGGCATAAATTGGTACTCCGTCGTTTTTTTTTACTTTTGGCGCTAAGTCTATCTTCGAGTTACTGAGCTTTAACGATAATGAGCAAACGCTCTATTTGCTTCAGCCATACGGTGAGTATCTTCTTTTTTTTTAATCGCACTCCCTGAACCTTTAGAAGCATCAAGAATTTCATGAGCTAATTTGATAGCGATTGTTTTTCCAGAACGATCTCTAGCAAACTTTATAATCCAACACAACCCTAAATTTATAGCTCTAAATTTTTTTAATTCTACTGGAACTTGAAATGTCGATCCACCAACACGCTTAGATTTTATTTTAACTGTTGGTGTCACATTTTTTACCGCTTTTTCAAAGATTTTCAGTGGTTCATCATCAGTCTTTTGCTTAAGAATATTAAAAGACTCGTAAATTATTTTCTGAGCGGTTGTTTTCTTACCCCTTTTCAAAATCTTTAAAATCATTAGATTAACTAATAAACTATTATATATAGGATCAGCTGTAGGAAATCTTCTTCTTGTATTTATTCGACGTGACATAGTTTAAATATTATTATTAGTCTATAAAATCTTACTCACTTGGTTTTTTTACTCCGTATTTTGATCGGCCTTGACGACGGTTTTTCACACCACCACTATCTAAAGTTCCTCGAATTATATGATAACGTACTCCAGGTAAATCTTTAACCCTTCCACCTCTAAGAAGAACAACTGAATGCTCTTGTAAAGTATGGTCAACTCCAGGAATATAGGCAGTAACTTCAAAACCCGAGGTCAACCGAACACGGGCAACTTTTCTAACTGCGGAATTTGGTTTCTTTGGTGCGATTGTATAAACGCGTGTGCACACCCCTCGTCGTTGAGGGCAACTTTTTAATGCTGGTGATTTAGTTCTAGGCTGAATCTTTTTCCGTGGAACTCGGATTAGTTGCTGTATAGTAGGCATAAATTAAAGTAATATATTATTGTAACATAAATAGAAATTTAAATTTAATTCAATTCCCCAATACGATATTTTTTCACGAATCTTTCTACGCGTCCTTCAGTATCAATAATTTTTTGAGATCCTGTATAAAACGGATGATTTCCTGACCAAACGTCCACATATAATTTAGGTTTCGTCGAACCTACAATCATAATTAATTGACCATCATAATAAACTTTCGCTTCTTTAAACCATTTCGGGTGTATATCTTTTTTTGGCATATTTATTTTATACTTTTCTTTACAAATTTTTGATTAACTTAAATTAGCGTTTAGAATATTGAGATGCTTTTCTAGCTTTTTTCAATCCATATTTACGACGTTCTTTAATTCGCGCATCTCGCTTTAAAAGTCCTTGCAATTTTAAAGTCGGCCTGAAATTAATCCTATCAATTTTACATAAAGCACGAGCGATTCCTAATTTAATAGATTCAGCTTGACCCGTTAGACCCCCCCCTTTTACAGTTACACAAATCTTATATTTAATATTACTAGTAATAACCTTAAAAGGTAAGTATATTTGATTCAAATAGAAAAAGTTTTGTTGAAAATATTGCTCTCCTAAACGACCATTTACTTCGAACAATATCTTGGAGTTCGATTCTGTAATCGGTATTAAATATACAATTGCCGTTGCCTCTTTTCTTCTTCCAATTCCATAGATGTGTGGACTGATTTGTTCCAAGATAGTCATAATTTTTAAGTTTTATAATTCTAAAAGATGAGGTTTTTGAGCCAAGTGAGGATGGCTATTTTGTGCGTATACTCTCAACTGTGTAAATAATTGACGGCCTAAACGGTTTTTAGGAAGCATTCCTTTAATAGCTTTCTCAACAATTCGTTCTGGTATACGCTTCTTTAAATCTTTTAATTTTTCAATAGTCTTTCCACCTGGTCGCCCTGAATGTCTGAAATAGATTTTCTGGCTTATCTTTTTTCCTGTTAGAATTATTTTATCTGCATTAATAACAATAATATGATCATTATTTTTTTGTCCGGGAGTGAAGGAACTTTTATTTTTCCCCCTTAACAACTTAGAAACTTCTGTCGCTAATCTCCCAAGACATTTATCTTTTGCATCGATCAAATACCATTGCTGGTCGTCATTAGATTTAGAAGGGATATAGGTATCTCTCATGATGTTGTAATTAATAATAAATAGTTTAGCAAAAATGATTGTAGCAGTACTTTAGTTAAGAGAAATGTTGTAAAGGGTACTTACTTTTTCCATAATTTCATCTAATGATTTACGACCAAAATTTCTTATCTTTTTTAAATCACCTATAGGATATTGCACTAATTCTTCTAGAAAGTTTATATCTGCTTTTTTCAAACTTCTATAAGCGCGAGTTGATAAGTTAAGTTCTTCTAGTGGAGTCTTTGCTTTTCCCTGTTTAGGGGGAAATTCAGGAACCATTTTATTTTCTTCCTGAATTTCTTTGGATAAACTACTTAACATTTTTTGTATTGCAGTAAGCCAATCCAATGAAATATCTGTTGCTTGAGCAATCGACTCTTTTGGTGTAACCGTCCCGTTTGTCCAAACGTCGAAAAATACTTGTTCTTTTTTTTCATCTACATTATCTTTTGAAAATAAGGGCTTAACGTAATAGTTCATTTTACGAACTGGCATAAAGTTTGAATCTATTGGAATTAGATCAGAAGGACCTTCTATTTTTTGATCCTCTGCTAAAACATAAGACTTTCCCCATTCTAATCTTACTTCTAATTCTATTATCGAATCATCAGAGATCGTTAGTAAATGGGCGAAAGGGTTTACAAGTTCAACTTCTGGTGGAAGATCTAAAGAATTGGCTGTTACAACAGCAGGACCTTGAACCTTTAATCTTCCCCATCCTGACCCAATATTTTTACTTCGAAAAATAATTTCTTTTAAATTTAGTAAGATCTCTAAGGTATCTTCTCGGACTCCTTCAATAGAAGCAAATTCATTATTTACATTAGCAATTCGAACCGCAGTGATTCTGAGACCAGACAAACTAGAAAGTAAAACACGACGTAACAAATTACCTATAGTAACACCATCACCAACATCTAAAGGTTTAAAAACAAAACGTCCAAAAGAATCAGTAGGAGTTTTTGCATCTTCCTCAATACAGTTAAACTGAAAGTCTGTCATATTAAAATAATCCTATTATAAATTTAGTTTTATACACGTCTACGTTTAGGAGGACGACATCCATTGTAAGGAATCCCCGTAATATCTTTAATTGAATTAATTCGTATACCATTTTGATGGACAGCTCTTACAGCAGGCTCACGCCCCGGCCCAGGCCCTTTAATAACAACATCCACCCTTTTTAAACCGTATAAATCCTTAGCTTTTCGCGTAGCTTCCTCAGCAGCTTTCTGCGCTGCAAATGGTGTCCCCTTTCGAGACCCGGTGAAGTCGGCATTACCAGATGAGGACCAAGAAATTGTCTTTCCATTTAAGTCACTTATTGTTACAATTGTATTATTATAAGTAGCTTGGATATGAATTTTTCCCGTTAAAATAGTTCGTTTTATCTTTTTTTTCATTTGTTTTAGGAAATTTAGGTGTTATAATTCACTGTTACTTTTTCTTTCCAGCTACTGTTTTCTTTGTTCCTTTTCTAGTTCTTGCATTTGTTCGAGTTCGTTGACCCCGGACAGGTAACCCCGCACGATGTCGTCGTCCCCTAATGCAACCATTGTCTTTCAGATGCTTTATATTAAGGTCATTTAAGCGCAAAAGCTCTCCTTCCAAGCGATAATCTTTCTCTAAAACTCTCCTTAGAGTACTGATTTCTTCGTCCGATAAATCTTTTGTCATTTTGTTTTGAATACTAAGATCTTTTAATCCAGCCTTATTTAAAATTTCCCGTGATCGAGATAAACCAATACCATAAATTCGTGTTAAAGCATATTGAATTTTCTTATTGTTTGGCAAATCTCTCCCCAAAAGTCTAACCATATTCTTTTCTCCATTTTGATTATTCTTATTAAACTAACCTTGACGCTGTTTGTGCTTTGGATTGGTGCAAATGATTTGAACTCGACCATGTCGACGAATAACTCTACATTTTTCACAGATCTTTTTTATTGATGGTCTAACTTTCATATTTTCTCCTTTTGGTTTCCTAAACTCTCAATAGAACTTAATGTAATAAATCTTCCGCATTTAATAAATTTTGAACCTGCCTAAAAGTATCGATGATGACATTCACTAAAATAAGTTGAGATGTAAATCCAAATCCTCGTAAATTATTTACCGGTAATAGAGACTCTAAACCGTTTAGTAAAATAATAATAGTAACAAGAAAAATAGCGTTAAGCAAAGTAAGTCGCCTAATTGTTAAGGATAAATAATTTTGTGTTGATATTCCTGGTGCAACCCCTTTTATAGCAACTGAACTTTTACGGAATTGTTCTGCTATATCCTTAGGGTCTAAAATTACTTTCGAATAAAATGAAGTAAAGAAAAATACCAAAGAGCCATAAGTAATCCAATAGAATATATTTATTGCAAAACTACCCGATATTGTCTCTATAAATGAAAAAGTTTGTAAAGTGACTACCTGCCCGTAAATCAATTTGGTTAATGAAGATAAAATTACCATTACTGAAGAAGTAAATACTAATGGCATAACGCCAGATTGGTTTACACGTAAAGGTAGATTACTACGATTCCATAAGGACGTTTTACTTAGTTTTTTTAACAATTGACTTGCAGAAATTAGTGGTATCCTAACAGTCGCTTCATTAATATAAATACATCCCACAGTTGTAAGCAAAAAAATTACATTAAGTAGAATCGCTATTAAAAGGTTTTGATTAGTTAACGTTACGATCATAGCTTTAAGCTGATTTGGGAAATTGGATACGATGTTAAAGCAAATAAGCAAAGATGCCCCGTTCCCTACACCTTTTTTAGTGATCAATTCACTGAACCATAAAATGATCATGGAGCCAGTTACTAATGTTAAACTGATTTGTAATACTGAAAAAAAATTCCAATTAAAAATTAATGAACGAAAGCTATATGTAGTTAAAAGGCTTTCTATAGCAGCACAGAAAAATGTTAGATATCGCGTGTAATCAGTAAGCTTACGGCGTCCATATTCTCCTTCGTCTTTTTGTAATTTTAAAAGGGATGGATTAATAGTTGTTAAAAGTTGAATAATAATAGATGCATTGATATAAGGTAATATACCGAGACTTAAAATGCTAAAAGAAGCTGTACCTCCCCCAGAAAAACTATTTAAAATCGCAGCAACTGCTGTAGTGGAGGAATTTTTTGACTCTAGTAGAGTAGAAAATGTTTTTAAGTCAATATAAGGCAATGGTATAAAACTTCCAATTCTAACTAAAGTTAACAAACTGATTGTTAAAAGAGAACGCTGTTGAAAAGAAGGTGAAGTTTTTGTTTGAAATTGTAAATTCATGAAATAACTGATTAAGTTTTCTTTAAATTCTTAGAAGAACAACCATAGAAGTTAATTCCCTAAAACTTGCTCGATGGAAATTTGACGCTTCTGCGCAATTTGTCCAATTGCTTTAATGTTCTTCAATCCTATAACTGTCGCCCTAGCATTATTTAAAGCGTTGTTTGAACCAAGTTGTTTTGATAAGATATTTTTAACTCCTGCAAGTTCTAACACAACTCTAACTGCCCCCCCAGCAATAACTCCTGTTCCAGGAACAGCAGGTCGAATAAATACTTTACAACCCCCAGTATTACCGATTATTGAGTGAGGGATTGTTTGACCTTTAACTAATGGAACTTTAACTAGATTTTTTTTCGCATTAACTTCTGCTTTTTTAATCGCTAAGGCTGTTTCTTCTGCTTTACCTATCCCTACTCCCACTAAACCATTTCTGTTACCCGTAACCAGAGTTGCACGGAAACTTAATTTCTTTCCCCCTTTTACCACTTTTGAGACCCGTGCAATTTTTACTACGCGCTTTTCCCAACGCACATTTTTGTTTAAAGTGTTTCTATTAGTCATAATTTTTATAAATCCCTTAGAATTTTAGTCCAATTATTCTAGCCCCTTCAGCAAGTTCTTTTATTCTTCCATGATACGGTCTTTTTCCTCGATCAAGGATTATTTCATTGATATTTTTTTCTAATAATCTTTGTGCTAAAGTCTCCCCCACTAATTTTGACGCTAATTTTGTTCCTGTTGATTCACATTTACTTTTTATCTCAGGTTCTAAAGTCGAACAACTAGTTATAGTATGAGAGGAAAAATCATCAATAGCTTGCGCATAAATGTGTTTATTTGAACGGAAAATTGCTAAGCGGGGTTTTTGAATACTACCTTTAGTTCTCTTTTTTTCTCTTTTACCCATAGTCTACTTTCCTGATTTTCCTGGTTTAAGTTTAATTATTTCTCCTTTATATATTATGCCTTTACCCTTATAAGGTTCTGGTGGACGCTTAGCCCGTATAGTTGCTGCTAACTGGCCAACCAATTCTTTGTCATATCCTAAAAGACTAATAAGCACATTTTTTTCTATCTTAATTTCAATTCCATGAGGAACAGGAATTAAGATAGGATGACTATATCCTAAGTTCAAAATCAAATTGGCTTCCTTGACCTGAGCACGATAGCCAACTCCTTGCAGCTGTAGTATACGTTCGAATTTTTCTGAGACCCCAATAACCATATTGTTTATTAGAGTTCTTGTTAACCCGTATAATTGACGTGCAGCTTTTGTATTATTTAATTTTTTAACTTGAATATTTGCGTTAATTAATTCAACTATTAATAAATCTGATACTTTTCTGGAAAGTTCTCCGTGAGGACCAGAAATGTGAATAATCTGTTTATCTATTTGAACTTCAACGTTCTCAGGTACCTTTATTGGTAGTTTTCCTATTCTTGACATATATGATTTTAGACCTTTTTACCAAATGTAACAAATAACTTCGCCGCCAATTCCCAATTTTTTTGCACTATAATTAGTTAAAATACCTTTTGAGGTCGATAATATTGCGATGCCCAAATTGCTTAAAACTTTTGGTAAATTATCTCCGCTAACATATATTCGTAACCCAGGTTTACTTATTCTTTTAATTCCCTTAATCGTTGGGCTACGGTTGTAACCATAATATTTAAGACAAAGTAACAAATACTTCCTATTACTAAGTTCAATTTCTTCAAAACTAGAAATGTAACCTTCTTCTTTTAGAATTTTTGCAATCGCCAACGTCATTTTTGTATTAGTTATTTGAACAATTCGATGACGGACTAAATTTGCATTTCTAATACGCGTTAGCATATCTGCAATATTATCTGTTAACACTTTTTCTCAAACTCCTTTTCTAATCAGTTAGTGGGAAACCAAATTCTTTCAATAATGCAATTCCTTCATTTCTTGTTTTTGCTGTTGTCACTATTGAAATATTAAAACCTCTTAGTTGATCTATACTTTCGTAATTAATTTCTGGAAAAGCTAATTGCTCTCGCAAGCCAAAATTGTAATTGCCTTCTCGATCAAAACCTTTCAGACTTAGTCCCCGAAAATCTCGGATTCTTGGTAGAACTAAGTGAATTAATTTTTCTAAAAAAATATACATTTTACTATTTCGTAATGTAACGGTTACTCCTAGTATCATATCTTCACGTACTTTAAAGCCCGCGATAGATTTCTTCGCTTTTGTTATTATAGGCTGTTGGCCAGTTATCAATCTTATCTCGTCGACAGACTTCTGTAATATTTTACTATTCTGAGCATCTAATCCAAGCCCGCGATTTACTTGAATCTTTACAAGTTTTGGTACTTCATGATTATTGGTATATTCAAATTGTTTAATTAAAGTCGGGAATATCGAACTTTTATATAAGGCCTTTAAATTTTTTGAGTAAGTTTCATTAGTATTTTCCATAAAATATCACTCCTTGCAACATGATACATTTGAAATATGAATTGGAAATTCTTTTCTCTGAACCTCACCCTTTTCCTCTTTCACTTTTGGTTTAATATTTTTAGTTTTTATGTTAATTCCTTGGATAAGAATTTGATTTGTCTTTCTCAATATTTTTTCGACACGACCAACTTTTCCTTTTTCTTTTCCAGAAATAATTTTAACCTCTTTACCTACTTTTATAGAAGGCTTTTGAGTTAAATTTTTTGATTCTTTTTTCATCTAAATAACCTCAGGTGCTAAAGAAACAATCTTGGTGAATTCTTTATCGCGAATTTCACGAGCAATAGGTCCAAATATTCTTGTACCTCGTGGATTTTTATCCACATTAATAATTACAGCGGCATTATCATCAAACCGAATACTTGTCCCATCCTTGCGAGAAACGACTTTTCGTGTTCGAATAATAACTGCTTTAACGATGTCGGAACGTTTTATTAACATGTTTGGTGCTGCCTCTTTAACAACCCCAACAATAATATCACCTAGTTTTGCATAGTGACGGTTCCCTCCTAATATACGAATACACATAATTTTTTTCGCACCTGTGTTATCGGCTACAGTTAAATAAGTTTGTGGTTGTATCATGATTTATTTTTAAAACATTAGTTACTTTATTACTGATGTACTTAAAACATTTTTAACGACCCAACGTTTTTTTTTACTTAAGGGTCTACTTTCTTCCAAAAGAACTTCATCTCCTATATTGCAAGAATTAGACTGGTCATGTGCCATATATCTCTTTGTTTCAATAACTGTCTTTGAGTAAACAGCATGCCGATAACGATATTCAACAGCGACCACAACGCTCTTTTGCATCTTATTACTTATTACAATACCAACTTTTTGTTGTTTAGTCATAAAAACTATTCCCCATTTTTTGTCTTTACTTTATTTTTATTTTCAAGACTAATTTTTTTTATCATCATTAATTGTCTTAATCGATGCTTTATATGTTTGAAACGATGAGATTTAAAATCTTGCCTAGTACTTCGAAGTAAGCGTAGATTAAATAAGTGTTTTTTTGAGTTCAAGATTTCATCTTCTAACTCACTTAACTTCAGAGTTTTAATTTCTTTTATTTTAGGTAATCCCATCTTAATTTTAATTTCCTCCTAACTCTTTCATAAGAAACTTAGTCCTGATAGGTAATTTATAAGAAGCAATTTTCATAGCTTCTTTCGCAATCTTCGGCGATACTCCACTTAATTCAAATAAAATACTCCCCGGTTTAACAACAGCCACCCAATAGTCAACTGAACCTTTTCCTGAGCCCATTCTAGATTCAGCAGCTCTAGCTGTAATAGGTTTATCTGGGAAAATAGTTATCCACAATTTTCCACCACGTTTTGTATATCTAGTAATTGTTCGTCGAGTCGCTTCAATTTGGCGAGAGGTAATCCAAGCTGGCTCTAATGCCTGGATTGCATAGTTACCAAAATTGATTTTATTTCCTCGACAAGCTTTTCCTTTTAGTCGACCTCGGTGCTGTTTTCTAAATTTTGTTCTTTTAGGACTAAGCATTTAGCTAAATGTTTTTTAATTAAATAAGTTTTTTTCTAATATTTCATCTTTAAATAACCATATTTTTACACCTAAAATACCATATTTAGTTTGGGCTGTTGTAGAGCAGTAATCAATGTCTGCCCGCAATGTTTGAAGAGGTACACGACCTTCTCGGATCCATTGTGTTCTAGCAATTTCTGCTCCATTTAATCGTCCAGAAATTTGCACTTTAATTCCTTTTAAAGATTGTGTTTCGTATCGTTCAACAATCTCTTTCATGGCTTTCCTGAAAGACACTCTCTCTTCCAACTTTTTTACTAAAATAGCAGCTAGTAGAGTTGCCTCGGTGTAAGGATCCTTTACTTGGACAATATTAATTAATATTTCTTGATCTATTATGACTGAACTAAGTTTTTCGTCTAAAGCTTTAAGAACTCCTCCTCCTTTTCCAACAATCCTACCTGGAATTGCGGTTTGAATTTCTATATAAATCTTTTTTCTTTCATTACGATGGATAACAATTTTAGTTATTCCTGAAGATATAATTCGTTTAACTCGTAATAATTTAGATATGATATCTCTTATCATATAATCTTGTTTGATAGTAGAAGCATAAAGTTTAGCTTCGTTATACCATAATGATTTATCTTCTTGGATAATACCCAATCTAAATCCTAGCGGATGTGTTTTGTGTCCCATAATCTAATAATTTTCTTTCAAAATTTTTCCCCTGACTTCGAGATATTTTCTACGATCACGGTTATATGACAAGTAGGTTTACGTATTTGATATCCTCGTCCTTGAGCACGGGGACGAAATCTCCTTAGACTTGGCCCTTGATTAGCAAAAACAGTTTTGACTTGTAAATCTCGTTCTTCAACTCCAAACTTATTTTTTGCATTACCTACTGCTGAGTCTAAAGTTTGCCAAATAGGCCCACAAGCCCTATAAGGCAAAACGTCTAGTACCATTGCGGCTTCCCAATAGGAACGTCCTTTAATTTCAGTTAAGACACGTCTAACTTTTATAGGTGATATTCTAATATATTTACTAATGGCTTTTGCAGTAGTTTTCTCTTGGTCTTTTTTTCTCATTTAAAAACTAATATTTTATTTTTTTTTCGTTCTCCTATCACTACTTTTTACATGTGAAGTGAAATTCCTAGTTGGAACAAATTCACCTAATTTATATCCGATAATTTGATCAGAGATAAAAAGGGGAATGTGCTTTCTACCATTATAAACTGCAATTGTATGTCCAATCATTGATGGAATAATCATCGAAGATCTTGACCAAGTTCTAATAGTAGTAGCGTTTTTTTTACCTTTTTGACCTTCATTATTTGCTTTTTCAATTTTCTGCAACAAGTGATACGCTACAAATGGCCCCTTTCGATCTGATCGTGTCATGTTTCAATAAATAAAAGTTACAAAATAATTAAATCGTACGTCGTCGTACAATATAAGGATTACTATATTTTTCACGTTTACGTGTTTTAACCCCTAAAGCCGGTTTTCCCCAACGAGTATAAGCTTTTGGCCGACCAATTCTAGCACGCCCTTCTCCTCCTCCATGTGGATGATCACATGGATTCATTACAGAACCTCTTACCGTTGGTCTAATACCACGCCACCGCGTAGCCCCTGCTTTACCAAGCCGAGTAAGAAAGCTATCCTTGTTGCCTACTATACCAATCGTGGCATAACAACATTTATTGATCGCTCTAATTTCTTTAGAAGGTAAACGTAATGTTACATAATTCCCCTCCCTAGCTAAAATCCTCGCAGATGTTCCCGCAGCTCTAACAATTTGGCCTCCTTTATTAGGAAATAGCTCAATGTTATGAACAAAAGTACCCAACAGAATATTTTCAAGAGGTAGTGCATTGCCGACTTTTAGCGCAGCATGTGGTCCTGCTGAAACCATTTCTCCAATTCGTAGTTTATCGGGACAAATAATATAGCTCTTTTCGCCATCTAAATAATGAATTAAAGCGATTCTAGCATTACGATTAGGATCATATTCAATTGCAACTACTTTACCTAAAATATTACGCTTTCGACGTTTAAAATCAATAGTGCGATATTTTCGCTTATGACCCCCACCATGATGACGTACTGTAATTAATCCCTGATTATTGCGACCCTTTTTTCGATGATTAACTTTAATTAATCGTTTTTCTGGCTTCTTTTTCGTAAGATCTTTAAAAGAAGAAATAATTTTATTTCTTGTTCCAGCGGTAGAAACTTTACAAATACGAATAGTCATACATTTTATTCCTTTTTCTAATTAATAAATAAGCATTTACCTTTATTCTTTCTTCGAATAATAATTTATTTGGCTATCCTTAGGTAATGTAATGATTACTTTTTTGTAAAGTGGTAACAAGCCAACATAACGGCCAACACGCCGCCTCTTTCGTGACAAAATAGAAGTGTTGACTTTCGTAATTTTTACATCGAATAGGAATTCAAGGGTTTTTTTTATATCAGGTTTCGCTAAATGACAATCTACTAAAAATGTATACTGATTTTTCTCTAAAAATCGATTTGCTTTATCTGTCGTAAGTGGATACTTGATTAAGCTAATACTTAAACCAATACCTTTTCTACTGTCCATTGTATGTATCCTCGATTATTTGCAAACTTTCCTTCGCAATAAATATGTATTTAGCTATTAAGATTTGTCTAATATTTAAGTTATTTGCCATGGTGACACGAATAGTTCGTATATTTTGTGCTGACTTAAATAAATTACGTTCTATTTTAGGTACAACAATTAAAACGTTTTCACGTAAATCAATACCAAGTGTATCCAAATTCTTTTTAAGCAAGCTTGTCTTACAAGTAGTGTAATTTAAGTTATTCGCAACGATAATATTCTCTCGCTTTGCAAACAATAAACTTCTCAGAGCCAATTTTCGCTCCTTACGATTTATCTTATTAGAAAATATTTTTGGTTTAGGACCAAACGATACACCTCCACCTTTCCATAATGGCGAGGTATTTGAACCAGCTCTTGCGCGCCCAGTTCCTTTCTGGCGCCAGGGTTTCCGACCACCGCCTCTCACTTCAGATCTAGTTAGAGTATTAGCAGTTCCTTGTCTTTCATTATGCCGTTGAGTTAAAAATGCTCTATGAATCAAATAATTATCTGTGGCTTCATTTTTTTTTTTTGACTTTAACGTAATTGCGGTTGTATCCTTGCTTTCTTCTCCGGATAAATCCTTAACTGAAAAAATAAGAGTTTTTTCTGATGACATAAGTAATTTTTTGGTTTAGTTTATGTTTTAGCGTGAAACTACTATCCTTAACAAATTACCTGGTTTTCCTGGGACACTTCCTTGAAGAACTAGAAGATTTTGTTTTGAGTCGATTCCTAAAACTTTAACATTAGAAACGGTAGTTTTTTTCCCCCCAAGCCGTCCAGCCATAAGCTTTCCAGGAAATACTCGTCCGGGAGTTGTTCCGGGACCTATTGAACCTGGAGCACGATGATTTTTAGAGCCATGAGTCATTGGGCCGCGTTTAAAGTGATGTCTCTTTTGATTTCCACTAAATCCTTTTCCTAATGATTTTCCCGTGACATTCACTAACTGACCAATTTCAAAATTTTCAACCGTTATCTGTTGACCGACAGAATAAGTTTCTGTTGGTAGAATTTTATACTCCCCTAAATGTTGTAAAAGTGGAAGTTTATTCTTTTTTAAATGACCTAATTGTGGCCTTCGAAACTTATTAAAGTTTCTTTCAGAATATCCAATTTGTATAGCGTTATAACCATCTTTTTGATGGCTTTTTAGTTGAGTGACAAGACAAGGACCAGCATGAATTACTGTAACAGGTACTGCTAATCCTGTAGCACTAAAAACTTGAGTTGTCCCAATTTTAGTTCCAAATATTCCAATAGACATTTGTACCCCATATGATTTAATATTTTATAGAAAATTTATAGGAAATAAATTAATAACTATAGTTTACTGATTGAAATAATCAACATATAAATTACCTATTCATATTTAATCTGGCTAATTAATAAACGAGTTAGTTTTTGTCTATGCCCAATTCTTTTGCGGTATTTTTTTTTTGGTTTCATCTTAAAAACTAGTAGTTTAGGACCTAAAAAGTGCTTGCTTACTACACCCTTTATTTCAATATGATTTATATATGGTTGACCTATTCTGGTTTTTTCTCCAGTTTTTGCGAAAAGTACCCGTTTGATCAAAATTTTGGTACCAATATTAACTGGAAGGCGATTTAACTCTACAAACTTCTCTGGTTCTACCCAAAATTGCCGACCACTCGCTTCTATAATCGCGTATTTCATGAAAACTCTTACGGTAATATATTATCTTTCAAATTTCTTGGGTCTGTCATAATAAATAATTATTTAAAATAATTCTTCCTAACTAATAAAAAAGTTAGAAGGGTTTTTGAGTCTTGGCATAAGCTATTTTCCCAAGGGACTTCTCCCCAAGTATTGTCGCTGTTATAATGTTTCACAATTGAGTTCGAAATGGATCAACGTGGTTCCACTATTCTTTAAATACCAAAACAATAGTTTTTAAAGCTAGAAAAATTCAAGTCCTCGATCTGTTAGTACATCTCAGCTTAATATATTACTATACTTCTACTTAATGCCTATCCTCGGAACTACCCTACCCTAAGAATAGTCCAACGGCTAATCTTGCCGTGATCTTACTTGTTTTCACAATGAGAGTACTCATCTTGAGGTGGGCTTCCCACTTAGATGCTTTCAGCGGTTATCCTTTCCACACGTAGCTACCCAGCGTTTACCATTGGCATGATAACTGGTACACCAGCGGTATGTTCTTCTCGGTCCTCTCGTACTAGAGAAGAATCCTCTCAATACTCTGACGCCTACACCGGATATGGACCGAACTGTCTCACGACGTTCTGAACCCAGCTCACGTACCGCTTTCATGGGCGAACAGCCCAACCCTTGGGACGTACTACCGCCCCAGGATGCGATGAGCCGACATCGAGGTGCCAAACCTCCCCGTCGATGTGAACTCTTGGGGGAGATCAGCCTGTTATCCCTAGAGTAACTTTTATCCGTTGAGTGACGACTTTTCCACTCAATATCGCCAGATCACTAAGACCGACTTTCGTCTCTGTTCGACTTGTAGGTCTCACAGTCAAGCTTCCTTTTGCCTTTGTACTCTCCAATCGATTTCTGACCGATCTGAGGAAACCTTTGTACGCCTCCGTTACCTTTTAGGAGGCGACCGCCCCAGTCAAACTGCCCGCCTGAAACTGTTCCTTGACCTGCTAACGATACAAGGTTAGGATTCTAGTTTTATCAGAGTGGTATCTCACTGATGGCTCCATTAATCTCGCAAGAATAACTTCAAAGCCTCCCACCTATACTGCGCAAATAAAACCCAAAGCCAATTTCAAGTTACAGTAAAGCTTCATAGGGTCTTTCTGTCCAGGTGCAGGTAGTCCGCATCTTCACAGACAAGTCTATTTCGCCGAGCCTCTCTCTGAGACAGTGTCCAAATCGTTACGCCTTTCGTGCGGGTCGGAACTTACCCGACAAGGAATTTCGCTACCTTAGGACCGTTATAGTTACGGCCGCCGTTCACCGGGGCTTCAGTCATTAGCTTCACCTAAAGGTTAACCAACTTCTTTAACCTTCCGGCACTGGGCAGGCGTCAGCCCCCATACATTGTCTTACAACTTAGCGGAGACCTGTGTTTTTGGTAAACAGTCGCTTGGACCTTGTTATTGCAACCTAAAAGGTACCCCTTCTCCCGAAGTTACGGAGTTATTTTGCCGAGTTCCTTAGAGAGAGTTATCTCGCGCCCTTTGGTATACTCTACCTACCTACCTGTGTCGGTTTAAGGTACAGGTATTTTTTACTTATGACAGTGCAAGCTTTTCTTGGAAGCATAACATTAACTACTTCAATACTGCGCACAGTATTCCGCATTCACGCCTTAACTCAAAGTATTTTCTCTACCTCTCAACGTCTCGTACGTTTAAACCAAGAACCATAATTCGGCTAGTCTAGCTGTCTTCGTCCCTCGTTGCCAGTAAAAAATAGTATAGGAATATTCGCCTATTATCCATCGACTACGCTTTTCAGCCTCGCCTTAGGTCCTGACTAACCCCCCGTGGACGAGCCTTCCGGAGGAAACCTTAGGTTTTCAGGGCATGGGATTCTCACCCATATTTTCGCTACTCAAGCCGACATTCTCACTTCTGCTTTGTCCACGCCCGCTTTCGCTAACGCTTCGATCTAAGGCAGAACGCTCCCCTACCGATAGAATTTTACTTTTATCTCACAGCTTCGGCAAATTGCTTAGTCCCATTCATTTTCGGCGCAGGATTACTCGACCAGTGAGCTATTACGCACTCTTTAAAGGATTGCTGCTTCTAAGCGAACCTACTGGTTGTTTAAGTCTTCCCACTTCCTTTACCACTTAGCAATTATTTGGGGGCCTTAGCTGGTGATCTGGGCTGTTTCCCTCTTGACAATGGAGCTTATCCCCCACAGTCTTACTGGTTAACTCTTCACTTAGTATTCAGAGTTTGCATCGATTTGGTACCGAATTACCAGCCCGCACCGAGACAGTGCTTTACCCCTAAGTTATAACATTAACCGCTGCGCCTAAACACATTTCGGGGAGAACCAGCTAGCTCCGAATTCGATTGGCATTTCACCCCTAACCACAGCTCATCTGCTGATTTTTCAACATCAGTCAGTTCGGACCTCCACTTAGTATTACCTAAGCTTCATCCTGGCCATGGTTAGATCATCCGGGTTCGGGTCCGCAATTAATGACAAACGCCCTATTTAGACTCGCTTTCACTATGGCTTCAATATTTTTTATCTTAACCACGCCATTAATTACAAGTCGCCGGCTCATTCTTCAACAGGCACGCAGGCAAACGTTTTAAGTCGTCCTTCTACTGCTTGTAGGCTTACGGTTTCATGTTCTCTTTCACTCCCCTCCCGGGGTTCTTTTCACCTTTCCCTCACGGTACTGCTTCGCTATCGGTTATTCAGTAGTATTTAGCCTTACGAGGTGGTCCTCGCAGATTCACACGGGATT